TTGAATACCAGAAAAATAAATGGATTGGACATTTGATCTTTTCGCTGAGATAAAGGCATAAAAATCAGAAAGAATATATAGAATTAGAATCGGTTTTTTAGCATTTAACCCCCCTTTATGTTATGGATTTCATTGTTCAAAAAATGATTCGCAGAGAAGAGAGATATTTTGTTTACGGATTTTTGAGTAGAATACGATTGTGAAGTGGATAAGAAAAGAAGGTTTGTATGGCTTAAACACGTGTGGAGATATCTATAATATCTGTCTTTCTTCTCTTTTATTGTTTTATTGTCGTTTTATGTTCTATTCGGGGCAACACAGGTTGTGCTCTCCGAAAACATAATTTCAATTTTCTATTCAATTCAAAATTCAAATTGAAGTATGATACTTTTCTGATATCTGATAATTCTATATCGGGAACATATATAAATAATATATATCCGTCTAACAATTTATCTTGGGGGGTTTACATATACTGATAATTGTTGTTATAATTATTATTAATAATTAAAATTGAGAAGGATTTTTTGATTGCAAAAATCCATACTGAACTGATTGGTTATATATCATATATCAAGTTGTATTTTCTTATGTCATTAGGAAACCAAAATTGGGAGATTCAAATCCAAGAATCATTCATGCATTCTAAGGCAATAGTTACTGGGTCCTATTTTCTGAAAGTTGAATTTTGTATTTTGCGAATGAAAATCCACATTTGATTTTTCAATAGAAAGGTAAGAGAAAGTTTTGAACATTATGAATTTGGAGATAGACTCAATCGAAATTGAAAGGATGAATCAAACCCAATCAAAAGGGAAGAAGGATTAGGATTTCTTTGACTTTTAGGAAAAATTAAGGAAAACAGAACTCAAGGTGCAAGTACAATAAAAAAGCAGTTCAGTAATCCGGGAAAGTTTTCATCTATTTTGTATTTGTAGCATTTTGGCGACATGGCCGAGTGGTAAGGCAGAGGACTGCAAATCCTTTTTTCCCCAGTTCAAATCCGGGTGTCGCCTGATCAACAAAAAACTGGAAATCTCTTTTTTTCTTCTGTTGATATAACCCGCCGAATGATTCGCCAGCAGAAGCAGAGAAAGCAGACTGTTGATACTTGTTTTGGTCTGGGTGTTTTTAGAAAAAATTGTAAATATCCTTGCATTGCATATTTAGGCTTAGCTTTCAAGTAAATATTCGAATGCTCGAGGGGCTATCAAGACTTCGCAATTACCTTCTACTACAAATCAAAATTTTCTATTATTAATCCATTGTATAATGACTGGACCTTGGAGAGCCCGATAGGAAATCGAAATAGTTGTGGAAGGGGGCGGAAGATACTTTATTATATATATATACGAGGAACTCACGAAAATATCTCAGTGCTCAAGCATCCAATCAATTCAAATGAGGGTCAACAAAAAAAGAATAGGACCTATTATTCCTACATGTTCCATTAGTAACATTCCCTTGAGATGTTACTGCGGATTTTGCTTGGGTTTAATCTTTCCCGATTATAAATCATATAGAAATTTCTTATAAAATGAGCGAATTTATTGGATTGGTTTATTAATAGTCTTCGTTCTTTTTGACTCTGCGCCATTGATTCTACTATTATTAGTGAGGAATAATGGAACAATTCCTTTATATTTATAGAGATAGGGGACATAATTCATATGGATATAGTAAGTCTTGCTTGGGCTGCTTTAATGGTAGTCTTTACTTTTTCCCTTTCACTCGTAGTGTGGGGAAGGAGTGGACTCTAGGGGTTCTGCTAATTGAGTTAAGGAAGCAAACTGTATCACTATCAATTGCTTTCTAGATGGTTCTGCAACACGTTTGGAACAAAATAAAAATATCTTCATTTTGAAATTCCATTGGACTCGACTGGAGTAATGTATTATAGGAATCAGCCTCTTTCAATCAAAGAGCTATTTCAACGATTCCCATGTTTGTAGTTCGAAAGGAAAAGGATCCCAGGAAATTTATTCGAACCTAATTCTTACTAAATTTTCTATTCCAATCAATGGCCTCTTCCTAGGTGATACTGAGGAGGGCCGGACCCTTTTTTTATTTGGTTCTCTCTTTACTGTTCAAAGAAAAAGTGGTTTTGTTAAGTGTATACGCACTTTGTATGAGAAAGAAAGGATATAAACATAGTGGTTGTCTAACGAGATACTATTTAGAATAAGATCGTCAGGTGAGTCACATATTGCGCATTTACCTTTCGAATTTTGGAAATTGGATTTAGACTTTATCGACTTATTTCATATCATGGTTCAGGCCTTAAAAATCAGTGAGGTTTACTCTTCCTTTTCGATGCCCGTGGAACTACTGTCAATGGTTTACTTCTTGGGAATGTTAAAAAAAAAAAGATTACTACGTGATTTTTTGAATATGCCTATATCTATCGCTTTTGCTTCATTGATTTGATTCTCTCAATAGATACTGAGATTCATATTGGAAATCAAAAATATAGTAATTCAAACTATAAGACATAGGAGTAATTCAGATTGATCAGAACAAATAGATATAGCAAATAAATGGAATTGGATGCTATGTCAATCCCATATATGGAATTGATATTCACATATATCAAGATAATATTGTAGATTGATATATAGATCCATATCAAATGCAGCCTCTATCTTTATTTTATTCCAGGGGGCAGCTTTATAACAAGAATCTAACTAATAAATAGTATGGTAGAAAGAAATAGATGAATCTTTCTACCATACTATCTATCTATTAGAATACTGCCGATTCTAGTCCACTCATTTCATTTAAGACATGAAATTGGAATCTTTTTCATTTTATTTCGTCAATTTTGGCTAAGAACTCAGAAGTCAAGTTTCATTCAAATTAGTTAATAATTAATCGTTTTGACTGACTGTTTTTACATAAATGATAAGTAGAAAAGCGGTAGGAACTAGAATAAATAGTGCAGTAGCAATAAATGCAAGAATATTTACTTCCATAATCTCATCGGTTTTTTACTTCGCAATAACTCGGGATTTAATCCCATAGAGATGATAAATCTTTGGCCTGTAAATTCAATGAATGAATATTACCTCTCGATGATCTTGAATCAGATCAATATCATGAATAACAATATCTGAACTATCAAATAAATTCGTCGTCGAGAATTGAATAGTATAACATAGGAAGTTCTTTTATCCATACCGCCCCAAACTCGGATTGCTGACCTAACCCAAAATTCCTTTATTTATTTATCATTTTTTATTATCTGTTCTTTTTTTCTCTCTAATCTATCTAGTTCCTTCTTGTACAATCATCTGATGAAGTCTCATCAAATAGCTCTTCCACTTCCAGTGGTCACATAGTTACAAACCCAAACAAACAATAAAAGCTAAATGGAAAAAGAAAGGAGTTTAGAACGAAACTATTTTTGACTTGGAAGACAAAGAAGTGTGATAAAGATGAGACCGTATAAAATGAATATTCATCAAATTGACTATTTTCCGATTTGTTCGTTCGTCGATGGGGCCTTAAAACAAAATGAAAAATAGGAAAAATGATTCATTCGCCTTTCTAAGAGGAGTAGGATCTTTGGTTGATCTGTCCTTCCCCCTCCTTTCTTCGTCGATTATTAGCCCCGGGACACCTATACCAAAAGCTCAGTGTGCAATTTGCATGAAATCTATTTTGCAACTTCAAACTAGTAAGTCAGGTTCCATAAATCCGTAGCCAGAAAAAGAAATTGTTTTTTTTTTTTGTTTTTTCTGGAAAGTATTTTCTTATATTCAATTTTGTATTAGACAACAAAGGAATTCCTTTTGTGTATGCGCGCCTCAAAAAAGTATAGTACTCGATTCCATTACATGCATCGGGGGCAATCGAAAAAGCCAGCATTTCTTGGAATACTGACTATAATGCTACCAATAATTGTACTAATCCAACCGCATATGTCTTTCTCCTACCAAAAGGAAAGAAAAAAGAAATAAGGATTTCCCCTTTGCTTTGACAATGGAATTCTTCCCCCGGTCCCCTTCAGAAAAAGGGAGAGATTTTTTGATATATTTATTGGATCCGTCGGGACTGACGGGGCTCGAACCCGCAGCTTCCGCCTTGACAGGGCGGTGCTCTGACCAATTGAACTACAATCCCAGGGAAATACGGGATCTAGCAGAAAATTTGATTCTTTTTTATCTCCGGATCGGGTATTTCTGAAGTACAAAGGGAGTTATATCATCTCATGGCGGATTGGCGAATTATTGGGCCGAGCTGGATTTGAACCAGCGTAGACATATTGCCAACGAATTTACAGTCCGTCCCCATTAACCGCTCGGGCATCGACCCAGGAAGAATCAATTTTCAACTTATTGGTAATCCATGATCAATTTCCTTTCGTAGTACCCTACCCCCAGGGGAATTCGAATCCCCGCTGCCTCCTTGAAAGAGAGATGTCCTAAACCACTAGACGATGGGGGCCCGCTTGACCAACGGCCATCATACTATGATGATAGTATGATCCGTTTTTTAAAATTGTCAATATAATCAAATGATTCTAGCCGAGGGATCTTTCCCCCCTTCAGAATTGCATAGAATTGTTTTTTATTCGTCATTGACGAATTATTCATTAGAATCGACATTAGAAATCTAGTAGTAGTATTTTTTTTTAATTATTTCAATTGAATTTATTTCTATTCGAGTCGGTCTTGAAACAATTCATTGCATTTTCTCCTAGACTTCCTAGGTAAATCCATTTTATTATTCAACAATGAGCCACTAGACACTATGTATCTACTGCACGTACTTAATGCATATATACTTATGTTTATAATATAAGTACATATAGATATTTTATCCACATAGTGAATAATTCCGGAATTAAATAAAAAAGGCCCTTTTAACTCAGTGGTAGAGTAACGCCATGGTAAGGCGTAAGTCATCGGTTCAAATCCGATAAGGGGCTTTGTAAAACCCCAATCTAGTATTCATATTTGATGGGAGAATTTTCTTTTTATTTGTAATAAAAAAAGTAA